ACGAAAGAAGAGGTCGAAAATGAGCTTTTCACCTTTCTTTCTTCCTTTGGGAATAGGGAAGTTCGAAAAGATGTCTTTTCAAAGACAATAAGCGCACTCGACTTGAACGGCGCGTCTCCCGAGAAACTTTTTAAAATCCGCCTGCTTATGCAGGAACTCTACAACCGACCGGTTGCTGCTTTCCAAGCGAGAGATGCTTTATTGAAAGCTCTCAAAGAGTGGGAGAAAAGGGACGGGGGAGTTTAGAATGAGCCTTGGTGGCTAGTTCATGGATGTTGAAGAGGGCTTAGTGGATCCGTTATATGCATGCTAATGGTTCAAGTAGTTTAGCAGGACGAAGTCGAATGCAATACAGAGATTGTCTTTGCAGACATGGGTATCCCTGATGTGTCTAGCGGATTTCCATCGACTCCTTTCGCAAGTGTGATTTCTTCCATAGCTTTTCGTCTTCATCCTGCAACCTGACTTGGTTTGCTCGGTTGTGAAAGAATCCGCAGGAGTGAACAGTGCTGCTAGCGAGGAGGGTCAATTTTTCTCTTGCCTTGGACATGGGTAAATCCGTCCCTCTCCTAGAGATGTCACCTATTCCCAAGGAATTGCTTATTACAGACAGACCGGTCCCACAGCTGATTCTGGAGCTCCCCCGGTCGCTAGTCACTGCTCTTATTCTATTCCCGTTAACTCTTTCTTTGAACCAACTTCTTTTCTTTCACCTACTTCTTTTCACACTTTGCCTTCTCTTCTACCTTAAGCTCCCACTCCTAGCGTGCTAAGCCTACTCAGTAAACAGATTCGGCTACCTCCTTTGAACCTACGACCGACGAAGCTCCGACTCCTTATGCCCGAACCCTTGCCTACACTACTTCTGTCTACATGGTTAATTGGCCGGCTTCCCCTTCTTTTATAGTAGGTAGTCTTCCCCCGGCATCAACTGGCCTTCAATAGGCGGGTGCTGTTCCGGTTAATCGTATTCTACTTTGGCCGGCTTCCTTCTCTGCCCTCTGCCTTCCTTCTCTGTCGGAGTGGCCAGAACCCACTCAATCTCCTTCCCCTGCCGCGAACTGGCCCAAACCTACCTTCACAAGTAAACTACTTCTCTTCCTTCCTGAAGCCGGCTATTCTCTTTACCCGAGCTTGCTTACCCGCTTTGAAGCTTGCGAAGTTAAGTTACCAGACCCAGCTTTCAGTTCAGTTCCAAGCCTTAGGGCAAGAGGAGTGAAGTGAGAAGGATGGGCTAGCTCTGCAGTTCTTGTGCCTGTGGATGACGGCTACAAAGTAATTACCTCAGAGAGGTCTGTGAGCCGTTCGCGCTGACTATTTACTTACCGCTCGGTTCATCCTATAGCAGATGGCAATAAGTTAGCTCAGTATCAGTCGACGAAAGAGCATCTCCCGTCCTTCAGTCTGAGACAGCCTTTGCTTTGAAGAAGAATAAGATTCAATGAAGAGGAATACGGGGTAACTCTCAGGGAGGAGCTCTTACCTGGCAAAAGGCGACCCAGCCGAATCTCTTGACTTTGCTTCAACCGGTGCTGGCCTAGTTGGAACAGCCTCTCCTTTGAATAGTAAGGCAACCCCGGGAATCCCCTATAATCTAAGCTGTCCCGCGCTCTCAGCTCTCATTACTGAATCCCCATCAGACGGTCAATCTGGAGTGAATGAATACCTTTTTTAGGGTCTAGAAAGTTCAGAACGAGCATCAGTCCGCCGCTAGAAAGGAGATGAGATGGAACAACTCCAGATTCACAAGCTGCGCCTTACTAAAACAAGGATGATTATTCATCTTAATCGGAAGCCCTTCCAATTGGAGAGCTTCCTCCCTCTTATCTTATACTCAATGGAAAGGGAATTGAATAGCTGTTAGCTTTGAACCGGAAACTAGCACTGGATGTCAAGAAAATAACCTTAACCCTTTTCTCTTAACTCCGATCGGCATATCGGTTGCTCATCCCAACTCTCTATGTTATAGGGCTGTCGCATATCCGCTCTTTTGAAGAGTTTCGTTTTTTTTTGAAAAAGATCTTGCCAATGTAGTTTTAAATCAACCACGTCCGCTATAAGCTATAATATAAAGCTCTACCCAAAACTCTGACTCCTTGTATTGAGCCTGTCGATCCTCTCCTACACTAGAGCCTGCCGGCTGCCTGTGGACAGTCCCAAAAAGCTTCTTACACCCTTGGAAGAAGACTCTTCTTCACTCTTGAAACAAGGAAAAATTAGGGATAGATAAATTGCCAAAAGAAGTGGACATCATGGCCGGATATAGGAAGAGCAGTCTCGTCGCCCGTAATAACCATGCAATTGCCCTTGTATGGGACAAGTGTCTGAAATATACCTGGAGATGGGGGTATCGGGGTGAGAGCTTAGGGCTATAGCGATTGCCTCCAAAGGTAAGAAAAAAGGCCTTCAGTTAGGGTTGCAGTGGATCTCTGAATGAAGAACAGAGAAAGCCTGGGGAAGCCTCTGCGACAAGCTCTCTTAGGAATGCAGGGAACCCAGGAAACGACCCAGGCTCTGATACCATGAAAAATATCAAATGATAGGAATAGAATAAGAAATTCTTCCTGATGAATCAATATATACATCAACAGAGGGTAACAAAAGACGAAAATATCCCTGATACAATACAAGGCAATATGACTTTGATGAATGATACATGAAAAAAGAAAGATAATCCTTTCTTCTTAATAAGTCCCAATTGGAGTCCCATTTAAACCTTGCTTGTAGGTCCAAAGGGGTTTACTAGGGAGTCATGGTACGTCATCATCCTATAGGAAGGAGGGAGAAAGATTCTTTAAAAAATCCTACTTGAAGAGAGCTCTATGGCCTCATCCAAGGGATTACTCCCCAAACAATTTTTCTTCCCCAGCAAACTACTCCTTCAGTACACATCTACGGGTAGCTTCAATGTGCCCATGGGCTAAGGTGGAATTAACGACTAAAAAAAAATAGGAGGAAAGGAAAACAAGAAAATCAGTCTTTTTAATGATTGATTTCGCTGCCTGAGCCCTCTTTATCTTCTCATTGTAAAAAGCTCGGTTTACTCTTGCTAAACCGTTTCAGTGCCAGTTCCTTTTTCTGAGGTTTCAACCTTGGTTTCCGCTTCCTTCCTTTTGGGGGAGGGCGCTAAGGTAGTTCATTCGGATAGCGGTAACCCCGAAAATAGCTTTCTTTCAACAAGAAGGTGTGAGATAGCATTTTCAATAGCTGCATCTTGCTAACAGCAGAAAGTAAAGAAGAGCTAATCCCTAAACTCCTCTCGTCACAGCTAGCAGCTAGCGAACCAGTACTAGGCTACTCTTTTTTTAGAACCCTAAACCTAGGTCAACAAAATGAAAATGATTATTATTATCTTTTTTTTGGCATTGACTCCTAACTTGCTTAAACAGTTTATTCTCTCCCTCGAATAAGGAGCAGGTATATCTTATCATATAGAAAGAGAGAGATGCTAGCGTAGATGAATACTAGTTAGGTCGTGGTGCTACGAACCGATTCACTCGAAAAATTAGTAAGACAAAGAATTCATTTTTTCTTACTTGTTCAAACCGTATAGAAGGGGGTGATCTACTATCGCCTCTATCTTTTGTCGAAAAATTGGCGTCTTTAATCATGTTGAAGTTGGCAATGGGAAGCCGATTTAACTACTTCCGCAGCTTGGCGGCTGCTGTCGGGATTTTATTTAAGTAGGTAGATATTTTGGATAGCGTGGCTTATATCAAGTGCTCTTTGTCTGTGCTTTCCACTCCGTCCAGTAGTCTCATCTCGCTACGCTCCCCCAAAAAAGGTAGGATTGGATGTGTTTGCTTGAAAGAGAGATCTCAAAAGGCATAAAATGTCCACCCACTTCAATGAAAGGCATGAAGCTCACCTTATCACAGTAAAAAGTCAACGGGGGCTGTACCTCGGCCTTAACTTTGACTCTGGAGCCCTAAAATGGAACCTTCAGGCATTGATGGTATGTGGATGCCCCGGCTGTCCCTCATGTAACTAAGGCCTTTCGACCCTAAGATTAATAGATTTCCTAATGTCTAGGACGTGTAAGGTGGTCCGGAAAACAAGGGGACCGACTTGAAGGTAAACAAGAGAGTTTCCCTTCGCAGGCCTTCTCGAATTGTCTAAGGCTGTGACAAAGACAAAAAAAGGGGAGCTCGGATCTATGTATAAAGTATAAAGGACGAAAGGTCGACAAAGGATGATGTTCTAGGCCCAAGCCAACCCGGGAAGAGAACGAATTCGAACTTTATGGAGTGAAAAGCGCTACGCACCGCTCCGTGGGGAATGGCGAATGCTACATATGAATGTTTTGGAAAGACGAATACAAAGCCATGATTCAATCCTCTACTATATTTTTCGTATTTTAATCGAGTCAATTCTTTTTTTTTATTATTTCTGAGTATGAGTAAGAGAATGGTAATAAGGACTTTGATGGGATGCTTCCTCTGCTTTTAGTGAAGTTCAGCTTATACCAACTCCAAGTCGGATTACCACTGCTTGTAGCGCTTCCCAGATGTGGAAAGCTATTCATAAGGGGATGCAACATATCAAAAATGGCTTTATTAAATGGCTAGTTGGAATGGCTCGCAGGTCTCTTTTTGGTATGATAGATGGGTTGGAGATTTCACCCTCGCGATAATAGCTATATGGCTAAATTGCTTGACGATCTATCCAAATCCAAAAGGAGCCATGTCCATGCGCTTTTCCTCTCTCGCATAGATCCAACCTTACTCTATGTGCTGTCCTGGGTGGGCTACCCTCCTTTTTCATTCCACTACTTTTTAGCTCGTCTCTGTCTTCGTCTTTGTGTCTGCCGATTCAATTGATGCTGCTCGTCTGTCAGGATGGCTCGACGTGGATCCCTATTCTTATTTTCTTCCTAGTTCCGCCTTCTTGCTTCTTGACATAGTTTCCGTCTCCTGAATACCAACTTTCTGCAGGGGTGAGCGGTGGCAACGTCCGAAAGGTATGATTTAGTAGTAGATAGATGGGGCCCTTCCGTCTTTGAAACGGCTTAAGAGCGCCTCGCCTTGGTCGGCGAGAAGAAAGATAGAAAAGAATGAAGGCTGTCAACTCCGAAGGAAAAAGTGGCCAAGTGTCTTGGAGTTGGGGTCCCCAACCGGCGGCCTAGGGACAAAGAGATTGCCCCGGTTTAGACCCGAAAATGGGCGACGACCAGCCCTTGGAGCTCAGCCATGAAGAGCAGCTCACTTCAAAATGAGGAAGGGAAGTGGCTCGACTGTTATGTTAAGGGCAGGAAAACGGAATTAGAGTTCTCGCTTTCCGAATCATTATGGTAGGGGCAAGTACTTCCCACTTTACGAATCAGACAGGGCAATTCCTTACTTTCACTTCGGAAGTAGGCATGGCAAGTGCAGTTCCCACTGAAGAAGTTTCCTAATAAGGGCAAAGTACACGATTTTGTCTCAGAATTAGACCAATTGGTTACCCTTTTTTTTTTGGAATAGTTGGGGCAAAAGAGCAGTCCCCTTTGGAAATGTAATAACTAATAGGCTGCTCCGAGCTCGATCTGCTGTTCCGGCAAGCAAAGCAGCCCTTTCGCTCGTTCCCTCTGCTCTTGGCCTACGAAGCTGCTTTGAAGGGGCTCGTCTAAAAAAAATATTAATATGAAAGAAGGGAGTGAGCGGAATATAAACGAGTGGAATACTTGAAACGAGTAGCTATAAAGCTAGAGAAGTTGAGATAGTGAACTAATGAGCCTTAATATAGGACTTGTTGAGTGAATTCATTCCTTCTCTTTATGAGAGCTAGAGAAGCGGGTTAGCTAGTATAGCTAGAGTCTGAGCTTCCCGTCCCTCCATTCCTCTCCCTTAGGGCATCTCTTACTTCTTGACTCTTCCTCTACTACGGAGCACCTTTCCTTATGGCATCGGAAAAGGCCGCGCAAGATTAAGATATGGATTCGATCAATGAAGAGGATTTGCACATCTGATATCCGCTTGTGAATGGCCGGTGGCTTATTTTGCTCTTTTTTTATTGAACCATTCTAATAAAGTCAAGTTTTGCTTTCTTTTTCCGGAAGTTGCAAGCATTGTTGATATCAAGAAATAAAATTACCGATTATCTAAAGTCATATTCTAAAAAGAGAATATATATAGCTTATCCATATTAGATTGAAACTTGAGACTCGAAAGTACGTAAGCTTGACACCCTTACTTATCTTACTCTTACAACTGGTAATAAACTTACCACCGTGGTACAGAACTTCGCTCTTTCAAGAGATAAACAGGGACTGCGGTACTAAGACCAAGACTAAAGAAACATAGAACCAAGAAATTTTGTATAGTAATGGGACACAACCAAGGATTCTAAACGACAGTAGTGAAAAGACAGGAAAGTTTCTTCTAAAAAAAAAATAAAAGGGCGATTGGTAAGATTCGCCTTAAGTGTCAGTTGGCAGACTTGAAGTCTGAAATCACGTGTTATGTGATTGATAACGACACGTCCTACAATCTACTGCTGGGAAGGCCTTGGATTCACGGGAACTTTGTTGTTCCGTCCACCCTCTATCAATGCTTCAAATATGTCGACGAGGACAAAAAAGTACAAACAAAACAGTCTTCGCAGATCGGAAGCCGGAGGAATCCAGCCTTTGAAACTGGTTCAGCTAGCCCAATCTTAGTTTTAGTTGGGCGTGGGAGTGCTCCTAAGATCATAGAAGTAATGCTTCAGAGGCCCTATGGAGTAAGGGGATTGGTAAGTTTCCGATTCAGTAGGCGTCTCTGGGAGAGCGGCAAGATGAGCTGTGTCTGACTGTCGACGAGACCCTACTATCCTTAAGCCATGCCCTTACCACCAACAGCAGTTATGCCGACAGTGGCAAGAGCTTCTTCTTGTTCTTCACTAATTCCGGCTAATTGGCCTATGGGTGAGAAACTCCTAGTGCTAATCTCTCTAAGAAGGAAGAGCCGATTCGTAATAGCCCCTTATCTTATAGAGTATAAAGGGGCTCCCTAAGTTTTTGATGGGCTTGAGGCCTCTTTCTGTTCTAACCAACTTTAGGTAAGGCTAGAGCAGAAGCATCAAAAGTCGAGCCACCAATCTTAGTGCCCACCAAATGTTCCAAACTAAACCCGTTATACGGATCAACCCCAGCCTCCAACAACCCATCTCTACCCGATGATTACCAGTTAATTTACAATGGAAAAACCGTTGTAAGATCACTGAAGGATCCACAATTTGGAGAGTTTGCTTTTACACGGACTTTCGAGACAAATATTGGACCGGGAAGAAAAAGGGGAAAAAGTAAAGTCTAAGCGCATATGGCACGAAAAGGAAATCCGATTTCGGTCAGACTTGATCTGAATCGTAGTTCAGATTCAAGTCGGTTCAGTGAGGGCGACCGCGAAAGTCACCGAATGGGTCAGTCTTTTCCTTTGTCCTATATTTAAAATAAAAAAAAGCGTGGGAGGACGTTGCAGATGTCCGGGACGGACACGACTTCTTCTAACGCTAGAAGACCACAGGAATATACCCAGGACCAGAGCATGTCGTGAAAGAAGCACACTGGGCGGGCGTGCTTCGACCGTGTCTCCGGGGCACAGTTGAATGTAGATATCATAAACGCGAGGTGCAGGATACCAGGCCGAGAAACCCGGGCAACCACGCCCTATGTGCCGATCGCTAGCGCAGCCAGGGCCCCGGCGCCCAGCTCAAATGGAGAGGCCTAGCCTGATCTGAGAAGTGCTAATTTGGTTCGGATAGACTTCATTCAAGAACGCCGCCGCCCCAATAAGAAAACAAGTGCTAAGTTTCAGATCAGTGAATAAACCGAAACGAAAGAAGAAACGTTTCTCGCTCGGCGCCTAAAGCGCACTATGCCCCGCTTCAACAAATGAGAGTTTTCGGTGGAACCGGTGAACCACGCGAGCTCCTTAGATGCGTGGGACAGAGGGCTCATAGTACCTGCTAGCGCGGCTACGCAGTGGAAGGGAAGGAGCCTAAATCGACCCCCTTCTTTCTTTTTTTTTCTTTGAAAAAAAGCAGTACAAAGAGATTAGACTCTCGGATGAGACTAAGCAGCCACCGACCGACGCGTCCCTGACCTATCTTGATTAAGACCGAAAACCTATCTAAAATGGAGCCTAGTTTAAGCTGTCAAACAAATGATAGAATGGAAAATGAAATTCAATTAAGAATAACCGGGAAGAGATATGGATGGAGTCTCGCTCACTAAAGAGAGTTCTAGATTCGTAGAAAAGGAGAAGAGCCTTGACTTTCTATTTTTTTAGTAAAGCGCGCTAGCTGCAATCTTTCTAAAGTAAGAAGCGAGAAACTTGACTTTGAGAAAGAAGGTGCTTGTTGCCGCTTTATTAGTAAGTAAGCTTGTTTTATATCATATCAATAAAGGCGAAAGGTTGCTTTTATAATAAATAAAAATTAAGAATATAAGGCTCTTCAAGACTTTAGTTTTCAATAAGGACATTTAGGCTTTACTAAAGGGCTTTTTTATCAGGGTGCTCGGCCGGTGCTCCTTTCTCAAACCAGAACAAACAACTCTGAACGCTAGGGAAGCCCACGGAGCGGTAAGACCCCCTGAGCGAACCGACCGAAGGGACTTGACTTATCCGAACCGAACGATAGCGGCTTAAAGCTAAGCCTATCACGAGCAGCGTCGCTGCGCGGGGAGGAGCATTTCAAAGTATGGGGCAAAAGATCAAGCGCTTTGACTTTGTCCCCCGGGATCCACCACAGGTTGGGTTTGAGTGAGAGCCGTGTGATGGGTGACTATCCAGCACGGTTCGGAGAGCACTTTTAGTCTGCGCTGGTGAATGGAAGCCCCCCCTATCAAGCAAGAAAGAAGCGGCTCTTTCCACGGCGGAGTCACCATTGACTCTATTTATTATTATGGTAAATCAGTGTATCAAGATGTCAATCTGAGATCTTATTTCGGTTCGATACGTCCACCTACGAGACTCACCTTTGGCTTTCGTCTCGGTAGGTGTATTATTCTACATTTTCCCAAAAGAACATTCATTAATTTCTTTCTTCCCCGTCGACCACGACGACTGAAACGACGCAAAAAAACTAGACCCGGAAAGGAGAAGGGCCGGTGGTGGACATTCGGGAAAGTCGGGCCGATCAGGTGTCTTCATTCAAGCGACAATACAGAAGAAGAACGAAACGAAGTGAGAGGCCGGGGGGCAGGGAAAAGAGTCGAGTCGATCAGGCTCGACGACCGGGAGAAGGAAAACGAAATCAGGATTTGGCCGAAAAAGAAGCAACGCTATGGATACCATGACCGATCACCATCGATAAAGAAGAATCTTTCTAAATCACTTCGGGTCAGCGGGGCCTTCAAGCATCCGAAATACGCCGGGGTTGTAAATGACATAGCGTTCCTGATAGAAAATGACGACTCCTTCAGAAAAACGAAGTTATTCAAGTTCTTTTTCCCAAAGAAGTCCCGCTCCGACGGCCCGACGAGTCATCTACTTAAAAGGACCCTCCCTACAGTGTGCCTCTCCTTGAATTATTCGGTCATGCAATATTTATTGAATACAAAGAACCAAATTCATTTCGACCCCGTCGTAGTTCTCAATCATTTCGTGGCACCGGGCGTGGCTGAACCATCTACGATGGGGGGGGCGAATGCACAGGGAAGAAGCTTAGATAAGAGAATACGTTCTCGCATCGCTTTTTTTGTAGAAAGCTCGACCAGCGAAAAAAAGTGTTTGTCCGAAGCCAAAAAGAGGTTGACTCACTTCATTCGCCAAACGAATGATCTTCGCTTCGCGGGAACAACAAAAACCACCATCTCGCTTTTTCCTTTCTTCGGTGCTACCTTTTTCTTTCCAAGGGATGGGGTTGGGGTGTATAATAACCAGGATGCCCGGGAACAACTCCTAGGTCAATTAAGGATCAAATGTTGGAACCTCATGGGTAAGGATAAGGTAATGGAATTGATAGAGAAATTCATAAACCTAGGTGGGATAGGAGAATTGATAAAGGGAATAGAGATGATGATAGAGATCATACTGAGAAACAGAAGAATTCCGTACGGGTACAACTCTTATTTGAACGAAATGAAAAAAATGCGATCTTTGTTGTCTAATAGAACAAACACTAATACCTTAATTGAGTCGGTCAAGATTAAATCTGTTTATCAAAGTGCTTCTCCGATTGCTCAAGACATCTCTTTTCAACTGAGGAACAAAACAAGATCATTTCGTTCCATTTTTAGTAAAATAGTGAAGGAGATTCCATTAGTAATGAAAAAAGGGGTGGAGGGGATCCGTATATGTTGTTCAGGTCGATTATCAGGCGCAGAAATAGCTAGAACTGAATGCGGAAAGTATGGAAAAACATCTCGTAATGTATTTAACCAGAAAATCGATTATGCTCCTGCGGAAGTATCTACTCGTTACGGAATCTCAGGTGTCAAAGTGTGGATTTCATATAGTAAAAAAAAAAAGGGGGGACATGCTATATCCGAAACGTACGAAATATAGTAAATATCGTAAAGGCAGATGTAGTAGGGGTTGCAAACTGGACGGTACACAACTTGGTTTTGGAAGATATGGCACTAAAAGTTGTAAAGCTGGTCGTCTTTCATATCGAGCCATTGAAGCAGCGCGTCGGGCTATAAGCGGACAATTCCATCGTGCTATGAGCGGACAATTCCGAAGAAATGGTAAGATATGGGTAAGAGTTCTCGCAGATCTCCCTATTACCGGGAAACCTACAGAAGTAAGAATGGGAAGAGGAAAAGGAAATCCTACGGGTTGGATTGCTCGTGTGTCCACGGGACAAATCCCATTTGAAATGGATGGTGTGAGTTTGTCAAATGCTCGACAAGCCGCTACATTAGCGGCGCATAAACCATGTTCGTCAACCAAGTTTGTTCAATGGTCGTAACGTAATTGGTTAGTGGGGCGGGCCGGGATTCAAAAGAATTAGGCGAAGTGTTTGTTCCTGAACGACGGAAGTGGAAAGACACTAAGGGGGAGGGATATACTCCTTTATTTTTGTAATCGCCGAAATTGTACGATGAACCTTTTTGTTCCAGGCGTACGACCCCGAAACGTGTGTTTTTTAAGTCGGGCCCGGTTTAGACAGTAGTATAGTAGTAATAATAAATAAGCAAGAGAAGAGAGGAAATAGACAGAGGAGTACGCGAAAGAACACTGTGAAGGAGATTGATCCTAGCTCCTTCTTTCATACCAGGAAAGAGAAGAGGGGATGCTTGCTTCAGTGCCAACTAATCAGTGAGTCAAGCCTGTCTGCCCTTTAAAAGCCAAGGGTAAGAGAACAATAACAGGGAAAGCTGGCTCCCTCACTTAATCAATTCCAGGTCCTAAAAATCATCTCAATGGGAAACGAAACTAGTCTTTGGTAGCTCATTCATAGTATCGCCATCAAGTCAACCAACAACTTTCTAGGAAGAAAGAAGATTGATGCGGCATCGAATAAAGGATTTGGATTGGTTTGAGTCCAGAATTGGACCCTACCTTCCTTGCTCACAGCAGCTGGGGATCCATTGGGTCCCCGGTAAGCTGGGCAGATCCTTTGAGGGTGCTGGCAAGATGCAGATATTCGCTATAGGGAACTATATGAACCAGAGGCTGCTTCGTCCTCTCCATGAGTGGCTGGAAAGGTGCTGGCCAGTCTCCCCATGTACGGGACTTTTAATCAGATGCGGCCTCTGATTCGGTTAATTCCTTCTATGCGGTGCTTCTCTTACGATTTGAAGAGTGCCACTGATAGGTGGCCCCTTCTCTTCTTATTTGAGGTTATCCAGTGTTTGTTTGACCGCTCTTTCGCATCCAATGCTGTGAATGTAGCGTTGGGTTACAATCGTTTTGATGTACCCTTCGTACGTTCACATCGCCCGGTGTGTTTTGTTGCTGGTCAACCCCTGGGGTATTATGCATCTTGGCCACTCTTTGCGCTATCACATCACATCCTGATGTGGTGGTGTGCAGAACAAGAACAGGCGTATCTCGGCAAGTATTTTGACAGGTACGCGGTGCTCGGTGATGATATTCTCATCACCGATCCTTGGGTAGCCGGTATTTATAAAGAGACCTTAGCAAGGCTTGGTGTAAAGATATCTTTGTCCAAGTCTCTGGTCTCGTCAACTGGCTGTGTCGAGTTTGCCAAGAGATTTTTCGTGAAGGGGATGAGTGTAGACTTGTCCCCTCTTTCCGTGAAATCGCTCCTTTCTTTTCTTCCCACCATCCATATGGTCTAATGGCCATAGCGGATCGGCATCCACCGAAGCGCTTTAGTACATTATTGCGTGTAGGTGGTGCGGGATATAAGGTCTTGGGTAAGATTGATCACCATCTTCCCTCAAAATATTTTAGATTATTGTTGATTTATCGTCAAACTCGACTGCCCCTTGAGTTCACCCTTGGCCATGGTCGACCACTGAATCCCTATCTTCGTGGCATTCTCTATTTAGAAATGCTGGCGAAGATGGCTCCTAAGGATTTAATCCTTCCTCCGGAGGACCTCTTTGAGGCTCCTTCACTTTGTGGCTGGACAGAAGTATAATCCGCCTTTTCCGAGACTTTATTCTGAGGTGAGGAGTCACGACTTGGCTGGATTCCTTCTTTTTACTTACTGTCGGATTATTTGATAAGGTAAACCCCTCCAACACTTCAGCCACATTTTGAGAAAAAATCTTGGCTATATTATATAGATATAGCCAGACCACCAATAGTGAAACTCTTCATTCGTGAATGAAGAAGCCCCGAAAGCAACAAACAAAAAAGAGTCAAACAACTCTTTGTTTATCTTTTCAACTATCTCGATATCTTCCTTCTGTTTGAAAACCTTCCTCGAGATGAAGTTAGCATTGCTTGTATACATGACTGGGCATAGGACACCTTGGACCAAGCCAAACTGATGTCCGTCCGTCCATTTTTTTTAGAGGGGGAAACAAGTGCATTCTTACACACGACCGTCTTCAAATCAAAGCCGGTTTAGCTAATAGGTCGACGACCCAAGAGTTCTGTCTTTTCTTTGCTTCTTTTCTTTTTAAGTCTACTTTGACTTTCCATACTCAGAACCCTTCCCCTGTATGGAGCCACCGTCGCAGTATAGCATACAGGAACCTATTCCCGCGAAGTGAAGTACCCGCCAGCGTTCCCGGGCCTTTTTCTTTCCTCAATCAAAGCCGTCTTTTTTTTCTTCACCCTTTGATATGCGGGCATTTCTTGCTTCGTGCTGCATGCGTCCGTCAGCCCTTGCGGTTTTACGACATCAGCCCTAAGGCATATATAGGCAAGCCGGTTTCCAAGCCTCGTCGGCCCCCAAGCAAGTTAATCAATGCCCAGAAAAGAAAGTAGCCTCCGTCATCTTTGGAGTAGGAAGTCTTCGATCTGCCATATCGGCCATACCAGAATGACTTTTCTGTGATCACTTACTCTATTTCTTCTTGAGAATGGTGGGATTCACCCGGCTAACTAAAAAAGAAAGATAAGTGGAACTCCATTTTTCTCTCTTCTTTTTTTTATTAAAATTTAGGGATCTGAAAACATCGTCTAACAACGGACGAAATTATTCACGTGCTCTTCGTTTTCAAGAGCCTACGTCCTCGGAAGGAACCTCTGCTTGTCCCGTGGAGTAGAGGTAGGACGTATAGCCGAATGTAACTAATTCTAAGCTATCAAGCTACTAACTGGAGAAAAACATCGCCATCAAGAGAGACCTGTGCTTGACCTAAGGTCAATTAGCAACTTGAGTACTCGGTCTCTTAAACGTTAGCTTTCCGGCATCGCCTAACAGGTCTCTTATCCTCGCTTCAATAATGGAATCTACACGAATACGAGGGCCGCCCGGAGTGGCTTGGAAGAGATTCCCATTCGTATTCATTTTTCTTCGGGGGAGATCCCCGACTCTTGTATAGAGCGCCTCTCGGGCCCAATATCCTTTGATTAGTGGAAATCCCGGAGCAAGGGAATAGTTGGGTGATCTTACGACGCCCGGCCGATAACTCTTTGGTTAGAGTTAGAGATCCCCTTTTTTCTATCTTTAGCGAAAAAGTCATAGCTTAGGGATATGATTCGTGCCCAGTCTTGCTCTAAAAAGAGATTTATCGATGAGGCCCTATTAGCTTATTACTAGAAGAAAACAATAATGAAGTTGCCCTGGGATGGAAATATCTATCTATATAGCTGGACTTTCTTTTAGTCGGAAAAGGAATCCCTTCATTTATGAAGAAAGCCCCCCTCTCTTTCTTTAATGTAGGAGTGAAACCCGGCAAGATCCGCTCTTTAATAGCCTGGCTCCAGCGGCGGTGATGAAATCCTTGTTTTCTTGTGGTCTGCCTATTCCAACTTTTACATTTTTTTCTACTTGACTAGGGGTAGTTCGAGCCTTTAAAGTCTAGCCTCCTAGCCCCTTAAAGCTATCCAATAGTGAATCTTTCATCTACAGAATCGAAGGAATAAAAGTATACTGTAGATGATCAGCACAACTCTCTGCCACGTCGCTTATCTAGAGGTTTAAAAGCAAGAAGGTACTCTTACCCGGAAATCTCCGATCTAAGAATAGAAATTCTATTTCCTAACATTTGTATAATATCTTTACTAGAAATTTTTCTTGCACACTAAATCATGAGTCAACCTAGGAAAAGAACTGCTTTCCAGCCTTTCACTCCTCAGAAGTGGGAATAGCAGTCAATCGATGACTGTCTTATAAAGATTTCGTAAAGCTAGATCTATTACGGGTTCCATTTCACTCTCTTTCGGCTCGAAGCCGATAGGAATTCGCTGAGGTAAGTTCCGATAGAGCTACGCTCCGGGTATTCCTACCATTTTTTCTTATAGGTTAATCTTTTAACTCTTAATTAAAGCACTGGAAGAGAATCGCTATCGTCTTTCTAAAGGACGGGGATTTACGTGTATTGCTTATGTCCGATTTGCTGACGCTAGCTTGACTTCACTCACTTCAGAGACAGAAAAAAAGAATAAGAAAGGAGCGTAGCAGCCAGAAAGAAATCCCCTCTTCCGCTTAAGGCACCGAAGTCCCACAGCTAATATCAATAGCACCGTCTTGTCTTCAATAGCAGTTGATTCAAGGGAAGTTCTTTCTAGAGCATCCAGAGCCTATTCTGTCTTGCTTTCTGAATTAATTCCGCTGCGCCCCTCAAAAGAGCTCTTTCGATTTCGAAAAAAGTGCAACACATGCCTGCACTATTTATCTAATAATGTGCCATTTCCTCTTGCTTTTTCAACCAAAAATACAGAGAAAATGAAACTTTTGAAATGCTTTTCGTAAGGCTAGCGAATGCGAATGCGAAAGATAACATTTGAAAGCTGAAGACTTTTATAGGTTAATATAGCGAGCTTAAGCTCTTATGAAAGATAAGATAAACGCTATCTAAGGCCATTCTTCCTGACCTTAGGAAGAAATGGAGTAAGATAAGGGGTGACTGCATGAGTCTTATAATCTTTCATTAAAGTTAAAGAATTAGATATGGTAAACCTTTTAAAGAGTATATATTTATAAGTTATATATATAACTTATAAATATCCGGAGCTTAAGGCATTTTTAATTAGTCAATTCAATATACAATAAATAAAGTTAAATTCAGCAGCAGGTAAACCTACACTGCTACTAACTTTCTTTATTGAGAAAATGCTATGCATGTAGGCCTATCAACGATCTTTATTTCAAGGAAAGTAGCACTAGAAAAGCAAATAGGGAGTACAATATGGAACTCCTTTATTTATGTAACTACATAAACTTCCACAACGGAAGAGACTGTAACTTTTTTTTTCTTTCTTAGTCTCTCCGGTCGCCGAGGGTGACAGCCTGCACAATGAGCGCTCGCTGTTCATCTCGCAGCATTTGTAGTCTCGTCTCGAGGCGCATTATGTTTTCATTTGCCGCGCGCATGCGGTCTCCTACGACGGCAGGGCTCGCCGGACGCAGGTGCCTCAAAAAGGCTCTTTTGGCAAATCGGCGTTGACCCAGCTCATTCTCGATTTCCTGGATTTCTTGTGAAATTGGAAAAAGCCTTTCTGAAACTGCAAGAGCTGCCATACCGCGCTAATCATAAAAATTTTGGATTTGATTTTAGAGCTCGAAGGCTTATCGAGTTTCTATTTATAGAGTAGAAGTAGAGTAATCCCGCCATGCGGCACGAATTTGATGATAGGCACCATTTTTATGAGTTTTCCGCAGTTGAGTACTATACATGCCTGTTTAATGAGCAAACTAACTACCTTGTGAAGCAAATACACCCTCAGAATCACACTGCCTGTGTGAACAACCTAACTAACTTTGCATAACCAGCTTCAACAGTTACGCCTAATCAATCACTGTTAGGATAAGCGAAATCGAAGAGGTTAGTTAGAAGGTAAGGATAGCATGATTAACTAGTTGCGGGTCTTTTGGATCATGGGCCACAGCTACTTGGGCCGCTGACATCCGCCACCCGAAAGGAGGCTTTTTTGCATGTTAGCGTCTCTCTATAGTGCCCATTGATCAAAGTCCTAAGCTTGGGAAATCATCCCACTTCATTGTCTTTCTCTTTCTTTGAAGCTAGAAAGATGCAGTGCTTCACCGAGGGTTTGTCTCACAAGATCTGTTGGGAACAGCTTGAAGATTTATCGGCCATTTGAGCGAAAGATTAAGCATTGGATCAAGAGAGTGCATTAGCCTATCAAGGCTAAGTCGAAGCGTATCAATCCCAAGGTCGGCCTACAGATATCACTTTTAGGTCTCCTTCTTTCCACGCTCCCTGAGAAGTTATTCTGGTTGGTTATTCTTTAGTAATGCATTGGTGCCTGACCCTTGCAATCCACTTTCATAGGTATACCTTTGACGCATCTCTGAACAAGCAAATCTCAATGCTTCTACTGCTCCCACCTGCCACCCGGTCGTTCTTATAGTCTCTGGAATTTCAAAGCGGATTTAGTCTTCCTTTTTGCTTTCCATTGAGTGTAAAGTTCCGGGTAATCACCTGTGCGGGATTGATTTAGCTCAGAAGCGCCCTCTCTTTCACAGCCGAGGAGTACACATCGATGAGCTAAAGTAAGCGTTACTACACTTTGTTGATGTATCGAACTCTTTCTATTCTACGAGCAGACACCTTTCGAGAGAGTCTTCTTTTCATTGGCTTGCTTTTTTGATGCCCCCCCGGAAATTCCTACGAGATTATTACCAAGCAAGTGTTGTTCCCCGAAGGAATAAAGCAGAACAGGGGAATTAGCCTTAACAACCGCACTCGACCACTAAACATACGGGGACTAAAGCTATGGGGAATGCTAAACCTGTAACATGAAAGGAATCCTACACTCGTGATACAATGCCAATTGAAGTAATGAGAGGCAGAACGAAAACTATTCCAGGGGTTTAGTTTACCAATGCAACTCTATAGGCCTAGCTTACTAATCTAACAGAATTCCCAAGGGCTGGCCGAGAGAAAGCATTAGGAATGGGAGATTCTACCTAAGGTAAGGGCCGTAGCATCACTCCTTACTCCTTAACAACCGTAAGCTATGGTTTAAGAGAGACCTACGGATAGGTTTAATGTTGGTCTTTAGGCGCGTGTTCTTGGCCTTCGGGTACACACTTCAATTGGGGATTTATCTCTTATTACCGAAGTTAGACAGTACCCAAGACTGAGATCTCGTATATGTCTCTCTTACCTGACTCTGAGTGTAACAGTCTTGCATCGAGAAACCTTCGCCCAATGCGCCCGTAGGGCCGGTCTCCGAAGGCTAAGATCGATTGTCCGGCTCAGATGAATGGGAGACTTAGATCTCGTATATGTTTGTCATGTGCCTGTTCCTCTTTCTTAGTATAGCAATCTCGGATCGAGAAACCCCTGCCCTTCCTGAGGCCTTGGATAGAGTTGTAGTTTAAGTTGGAGTAGCTTTTGATGGCGAGCTAGTAGAAGTGACCAGTGGGTTCTTTTCTTTCTATTTAGAGTATCCTCCATTCCCTTGGAGGGTTGTGAGAGAGTTTCCGGAAAAGCTTTTAGGAAGAATATATCCGGAGGGCTAGTCTTGTCCTAAATCTAGGTCTATTCCTGCCAGCGGGAGTTCTCTTGCACTTTCAGCCCCTACATCTACTTCCATACCTTATCCTTGGAATTACCATATGGGTCAAGTCAAGGTCGGATCGGACAGGCTAGGTGAAAAGCTTAGGGCTAGGGCACAAAGGTAGTATGCTTATTACTCGGACAATTTCTTTCTTTATCTGGGCGCAAAACGAATGGTACCAAGAAATTCTGTCCTAAACGAAATCGGGGCATACTGTAGAAAGGCAGCAAAGAAGTCGACTTAAGAGAGTACGGGCAGATCAAGTGAGGAAGATAATTGCCGATAGAAGCCCGGGGTGGCTTCCGTTCAGGAAATCGGTGTGCTTGCCGCAAAAGCACTACCTGATAGTATATCGATATGCCCTTCCAAACATATCAATACACTTTTCCTTATCCAGTGTACGCCCCCGGGAGGACATAACCATGCATACACCCACAATGCCTTTCGCATGAGAAAGATGGAGTGCGAACAAAGGGAATGTCCATCGGATGTCCAGTCTCCCGAAATGGGAGGATGGGCCTAGGACGAACCCTTAAGTACCGTACTCTCGATCTCCAGAACGAAAAGGAGAACTGTGGAAGTGACGAGACTCAAGGTCACCTAGAGTCTCGATTCGACCGATTTAAGCTTGGCTTAATGAGGTCTGGACCGTAGTAGCTCCCTATGAAGGGCCCACAACAACATCCACTGCAACTAAAACCACAGGGCCTGGGCCTAGCAGATGACTGACGGTAGGACATATTGTCATATAGGTGAAGAAAGACTCAATCAATGATATAGATGTAAAAGGCTTTCTCTCTTGAAGGAATCCAACTCCATAGAAGGCAACTCCAACTGATAGAGCGATTGACTCACTTAGAGCAGCTGGAAGGGCTTACCTTTTCACTGTAATTGGAGATGCTGGCTCGCTATCAAAGCACTCAGCACTTCAACTTTTCATTACTGGAAACACAGGTGCGTAAACACCAAGAAAAGGAAAACAGTAGGCCGATAAAAGAAAAAGAAAGGCACTTGCCACCTCGAAAACTGAGAATCTGTAAAAAAGCTTTCCTTTAGGAGCCATACATCCTCTAAGCGATCAAGTAAATCAGACATTTATCAAGGATTTATGATATGAAATAGAAAGACCTAGATCGCCCAAAGCAGATTCATACACCTTAGCCACCGCCTCATCAGCGATGACCACGTCATCACCTAAAAGTCCATAATTGGAGAATAGGCGACCCGGATAGACCTGTTCTGCACACCACCCCACCAAAATGTGGTGGGACAGAGCGAACAAAGGCCACGACGCATGATAACCAAGGGGCTGACCGGCAACAAATGAGACAGTGGTAAACCGCTTTACAAACGGTACCTCGAACTTATTCATAGCTAGAGTGGAATTCACCACACTAGATGCGATGCGAAAGATCGATCAAAAAGGAAGCACATGACCCTAAACAAGAAGTACAATGGCCACCGATCAGTGGCTGACTTCAAGTCATAGGAGTAACATGTCTGCCTGCCTGTCAACCGGTCAAGAGGCTTTGTCTGCCAAAAGGTGCCATCAGTAGGCAACCTTCGTAAGACAGCACAAAGCCACTCGTGAACAGGTCTAAGAAGACGCTGATTCACATAGTTCCCTATGGCGAATACACGTCGTTTTCCCGCCCCTTCTAGCGAGCAACCCAAACGTCCTGTGACGATCCGATCCGTTCATAGCCAACACCATGGGGAATGGGCCTACATAGGCCTGGTACCAATCCAACGACCAACCTGAGAACAGCTTATTAGCTGGGTCTAAGGCATATCGTGTATAGTGTAGAGGGTCCCTTGTGACCACTGTTGGCCGTACGCATGGACAAACTTCACCAAGAAAGTTCAGGCACCCATTTCATACGGGTAAACAGTGAAGCAAGACTTAGCTTTCGCTAAGACAGGATTGACGCCGTCCTTGATCAATTTCTTGGTTGCAGCCTTTGGGGTTTAATAACCTTCCTCTTTCACAAGCAAGAGCTCCACGCCTGGGAAGGCTTATTCACCGACTAAGCGTTCTACTGACTCGACAGCAAAGCCAACTACTTACTCTACTTCTTCTTCCTCGACTGATGCCTCGACTTATGATTCGACTTGCCTAAAGAAGATAGGTTTTCAAGGTCAAGACCACTCCATTTGATGTTAATTTTATTAAAAGTAAGTGAGTGGCTCTCGGGTGAGAGGCACGAACGAGTTAACATGAGAGTCAAAAAGCCCCAAGTACGCTTATGTCTTGTCCCCCATATCATTTTATTTTTTTGCTTGTTCCAATCCTAGTCAAGCTATCCTCAAGGGAAGAGAGAAAGCAGATCGTAGCTGTATAGTCTCAATTTTAATGAAAAAACCTCCTGCCCCATTCTATTTCCTAAGATCCATCTCTTTTTCGATTTTCAATCTCGAAGCAAAAGCCCCCCTCCCTCCCTCAAAACTAGTTGCTTCCAGTTTGAGCTCAGTCAAGGCCTCATTAAAGAATTGCTGGAACCCTTGGCTTACCATTTCTGAGTTGGCTCCTTCCTTAATAGCAAAAGCTATATTGTCAGCGTAGCGCACATACCTAATTCTCGCTTCTCAAAAAGTCTTGCATCTTCACATCAAGTTGATGAAGAAAGATAAGATGTTCATTAAGACGGGAGACAACGGACTGCCCTGAGGGAACACTAACTAGTTGCTTAGAAAAACTCGTGACATGGTTTCTTTATCAATGAACTGTGTGTCAACGTTGTGCCTTCCTAACTGAATTAAGGTATCAATCGCATCTTCCAACAGCCGTATCGAATAGAAAAGTAATTAGCCTATGTGCAGGCTCGTCTGACAGCTACCACCCTTAAGATCAATTCCTTAATGTGGAACCAAAGGTACCTTGTGAAACTGAGTACCAGGGTCGGTTATACAGGGCGTACTGATACTAAGGAAGAAGGCTTCGGTACTGTAACTAAGGAGCACGGCTTCGGTACAGATGTTTGTGGGAATTCGCTTATCCCTGCCAGTGAGTGGACGGTTTACTTACTCCCGAGGGAAAGGTAGGCACATATCTCCAAAGCTCTAGGAGGGCTTTCTATTCGAATCCATCATTCCGCGATGAAGAGGAGGGGCTACTGAGATTCCAAGGCTCCGACGTCAATTCCAAGAGCTGGAAATCGTGTGAATTAGGTCTTCCTCCCAACAGTACTCTAGGAGGGGCAACTGCCATCACTCCGGTAGGTTTGCTCTCGGGCTCAGAAGAGAGAAAGGTCTTGGGTGAGCTACTAGAGCCCTTCAGGGAAGGGATATTTAGATCCTCTTCCTCCTTCGACCTACGGAAAAAAGTGATTTTTGCCCTAAGGTAGCATGATCGTTCAACACCGCATAGAGAGTAACCATTGTTGGAATTAAGTGTGACCTACTAATTCGGTCTGACCTAGTAATTATTCCAAAGTGGTAGAGTGGACTTACGAAGAATCCGGTGGTTAGAAAAGTCTTTAGACGAGTTCCGAAGTTGGCTACTAAACCCCATAATTCGTACAGACTACATGATGGGGAATCACTCCCCGGGGATTGCACTATAGCTGTCTTCGAAAGGGGGAAGAGAGAAGGAAGACCGAAGAACAGACATTTCCCATTCCCCGAAGTAGCCTCAGATGTCACCCAAAGCCAAGCCAAATACCTATTCTCATCTTCGAGTCAGGAGTTCTTGCCCTAATGGTTGTTCCTTCGCTAGCCTAGTTAGCCGGCTTTGAAAGCAAGTCAAGCATTCCAGGATGAGTCAATAGCAGCAGAGTCGTGAAAAGAGCTAAAAGCATTCTCTACATACGAAACCACTAGGTACATTTGCTTATGAAAGAAGAGCAGCCTTTACTTTAGGTAAGGAAGCCTGGTCTATAAGCTTCTCACCTTTCTCTAAGACGAGTAAAGCTTTGGCTTGCTTTCCCAGTAAAAACCTGCTCTTATTGTGCGACCTCCCTTCCTTGGCTTCGAACTACCCGCCTTGCTTCAGCTTCTCTGACTCTAGAAATGACCGCCCTTCTCTTTTATAGTCAACTCTTTCTACCTTAGCGGTCTCAACTCAACCAGTAAACTCGTAAACACCAGATCTTCCTTCCCTATATATTTCCTCTTTGCTCCCCTGCTCTGCTATTCTATCATCTCGACGGTATCGTAGAGGTATCGAGGTTTCGCTCCCTAGTGGTATAGTTCGATCTTTAGGGGCATCAGGGACAGCGAGAAGTTTCTCACAGAGATAACTCGCATATGAAAGAAAGGATGCTTCGCTTGCCATTCTAAGGTGGTTCCTGCTTCTAGCGCGAAAGCAGACAACGCAAGGAGGGAGCGCGGGCCAAATACAGCCCACCTAACAGCAGCTATCAAGGCTATAGGCGCGAAAGAAAAGCGAGCAGGGAATTCGGCATCATATCGGTTAGCTGAGCCTGCCTCAAGGAAGAGCTTTGATCCTTGCCTAGAACCCTCACAGCCTTCCCGCTGGATATCCCGTTTTCCTTATCTCGTGCAATTTAAGGGAACGAGACTGGAAAGCCCAAACGGAGCCCGGCGGGGGAATGCTTACCGATACCGAAGCCGTTCTGCTCGTCCCTCTTTCGAGGAGGGACTTCGCTTCACTCTCCTTGAAGAAACCAAGTTTCGGTTACGTAGATGATAACCGGCCGAACGTTTGTTTGTTGGAATCTTCTTCTGTCAGAATCTTTTGGGAGGCCTTGGTGGTCTCATATTATCTAAAATCGTTTAGAAAGCTATTCCTACAAGGAGAGGCCCCCTTTCTTTCATCTAAAAGCTGGCTGGTTTCATATTCAAAAAAGGAAGGCACCGCTTTAAAGCAAGCCGCCTAGGTTCTTTTAAGAAATTTTTGTTGTTGTGTAAAGGTTTCTTTTAAGAACCCTTACTGCATTAGTAAGATCCGGCAAGCAACAGCGAATGTTATGCTTTATTATATATATATATAATATAAGCAAAGGAAGCAGCTTACCATTTCTTTCGTACCGGGAACGCAGCATCAGAAAAGAAAGGTGGGAAAAGACATCTTCTCTTTCCTGAGAACAAAAGGCAGATAAAAAGGCTTACAGAGGAGCTCCGAAGGAGCGGTATTGCTATAGCATTTGGTTCGTGCTATTACCTATTTCTCCTAGCTGAAAGCTAACGGGCTTGTTTCACACAGACTCAATTGGAAACTGAATTCGAAACACTTGACTCGGAAAAGGTGGGCTATAGCCTCTATCTCTATCTTTATAGATGCAAATATCACCAGTGGACAGCGGGATGCCACACTAAGAAAGCAATCGCCAATGACCGACGATGTAAATCTGCCTTGCTGGCAGGAATGCTAATGGATTTTCCCCCAGTGAGTCGCGTCCGAATTGTAATTAAGACCAGCAGCGGCGCAAGAGATCAAAGCGGCAGAAGCGAAAGGAAGGTGTGATTCCCCATCATTAAGAGGTTTCGAAATACAGAGTGTTGGGTGGAGTATGAGAGAAGAGTGGTCGGGCGAGCACTAATTGAAGACCGACCTAATTTGACTTGGCAGGGCACGGGCATCAGCCTTATTTCCCGGGCATTTATTTGGTTAGAAAAGCTTTTGAATGTCTCTTCCAGGGCTTTCCAACACTAGATAAGAGAGACTGGACTGGAGTTATTTTCCCTAACCTAAATAGAATTCCTTAATTTGAATTAGCCTTATTTTATCTTTAAGCTTAGTGAGGGAAGGGAGCTACTGGCCGTAGCGCCCGAACGATAAGGGGAATGGTACGGTCGGACTAAGCAGACTGAAATTCATGCTTTTTTCCCTGCCTCCGGAGTCCTAGCTACTCTTTTTTTTTGATTAAAGTAGCTCGCCTTTGGTTTTTCTTTTTGTCTTCCCTCGGTCTTAAATTAAAGTACGTTTCCGTTTTCACGAGCAGAAATACGATTGATTGAAGGAGGCAACGAAGGGGACGAAGTAGCAGCAGCTTTATAAGATATTGGGCAGATTGCCCAGACCCCTTTTATAATATAACGTAGTTGGGGATTCTGCCTGGTTCCATAGAGGGAAGAATGGCGGGGGCCAGAGAATTTGTTCCGACTTTGTCTCGGAAACTGTATGGGAATAAAATAAGGCTTTCTCATTCAGCGCAGTTGCAGCCTATTTAGATAGAAATTTACGACAAAGCGCTGTTCACGTTAAAGCTACTGTGTTGACTGTAACTACACTACGATAATTGAACTTATCACTATATAGATTCAAACCACTAGTGAGATACATGCACTTGGAAATCCCGACGCTCCTCCTTCTCCTCCCGAGGTCACTTCCGGCTTACAGCGGGCTAGAGTCGTCTTCTTGCTGTTCTTGAATGTGATCAGCTTAGCAGTAAAGAGCTCTTGTTTAGCGAAAGTCTGATGAAGAACTTATCTCTTTTGGAGTTCAGCACCAGGACTCAAACCATACCTCGGGGAGAAGGTAGCGCACTAATTATATCCTCCTTTCCTCCTACTAGGGAAGCGCGTGCTACTACTTTTCCATCTGCTTCTCCTATTACGTTTTACGTTACGCCTTTTTCACTCCGAGGGTTAGGAAAAAGGGTTGGTCTAGTTGCCTTCGGGCTTAAGTATTGGAGTTTTTCCTTTCTCCACACTGGCTCGTTTAGGCGGCGCAGGCTATAGGGATCGGAACGGATGTTATCCCGACACTGGGGCGTTATGTTTGGGAAGCCTGGCAAGGGCTTACAGCGCCTTTATAGTTCTTTATAGAACTGGCTTGGAAGACCCATCAATCCTTACCTAAAAGGTCATATTCTTTCTTTCTTACTATCACAGCTTAAACCCAGGGAACTTAAAGTCACTCCAGAAGACTTTTTTTATAAGGAGGAGGAGAAGTTTTTGGAGCGCACGTTAGGCATTGGGTACGTTAAAGCTTGTGTCGTGGTACCATACTGTACTGGCTTAGGATTCGCAGGAGAAAGGGTTTTTCCTAAGGAAGGAAGGTCTTGAGCTGGTTCGCGTATAATGGACCACATTCCATCATCGGTGGTAAAAATGGATTCTTACACCTGGCGAGAAGCACATCATGAAAAGCCGGGTGGGTCGCTTTGGGATCGCCCGCACAATGATCGAAAAAGACACTTCGTATCGGTGTAAGATCTGTAGAAATTCTGACTTCTATACTAACTATCTATTTCACTCTCTATGTGGTCGTAGTTTCCCGTATTCTCCGACAGGGATAGAGATTCATCTGTAACGTATTACCCACTCTCCTATCCAACTCCAACTCCAGAGGCTTATGAAATTGGCTAAGCAATTACTGCTTCTGGATGGTTGTAAACTGACACTGGCTGGATGGAAACTACTACCCCTATCCAACCAATTTGAACAGGTACTCAATCCCCATCTGCGGGAACTCCTACTCGTAATACAATAGCAATAGTAGCTATGGCCCTATCAACTTACTTATACGGATACTCCCACGACTGCGCCTGGCGATAAAGCATAATTCAAAATAAGGCATAAGTACTTTTTAAATACCTGGAATAGAACTAGCCTTAGCAAAAACTCTAACTGGAACTCCCATTAAACCCCAATCCCATAGGCATAGGATACTTGCTTTCATTGCTGCAGATAGCAGATATACCTTTTTGTTTTGCCTTACCCACAGACAGAATCAATCCTAGAAATTCGGAAAGGCTTGCTTAGGAAGGGAAGTACTTAATACTCACCACTGGCAACTAGCACTGAATCTATTGGCCGAGACCCCCCAAAAAGGTAACTGAAACTAGCTTGCAAAGATATTTACTCAGCTAGCTCCTTAGGGATATTTTAGAGTTCTTTAGAGCAATAGATTCAAGATTGCAAGGAAAATCCTATACTTGCACAATGGGACTAGAAAGACAGGATGCAGAGAATAACGCTAGGAGGAAGAGGAGGCACGCATCGTATAATAAGATGGCATCGAAAGTAAAGATATCCACGCACACAAGAGAATCGCTTGGGAAAGAAGGGCGGCGGCTTGCTCACGAATGCCCTGTTAGAAGGAATCATTGGACAAAAGGAGGAGAAGAAGATCGGCCGGCGAGATGGTTCTCTGCATCAATATCCCAATAGTAAATAAAGGGAGTGAGTGCACCAATCCATAAAGAGCCAGCCAGTGCCATTATATCCATTCCCTGGAAGGAATCTCAGGGGATCAGGCAGAGCCTCTACGCTTTCTTCCTTTGCTACAGCTACCGGGTCTTCAGTCAAAAAGAATGCATTTACTCCCCATGCTCTATCAAAGAAGAACCAGTCATGACCTGGGAGGAGCACTTGAATCTAGCGAGGGTGTCCTCGTAAAGTAAGGAAGTCCAGTATCCGTCTTAGAAGACGGAGTGCCAGAAGGCAGATGAGCTAACCGTAGCCCTCGTCTCGTAAGGCCAACTCGTAGGGCAGGCAGGTCTCGAAGGAAGCTACCTTATAAAGGGCATCATCTAGTGGAGCAGTGATCCTCGGGTGACACTCCCTAATCCCTGAAAGAAGACTGAACTTCCATTTCACAGCCTGCTGATAAAGGTTGCCTTCCACTGAAGGTGAATCAACGTCTTCACTATATAATTTATAGATGGTTTAGAACCAAATCCTGAGTTTTGTATCATAAAAAAGGAAATTTCTAAACAAGCTCAATTGCTCCGCCTCCGCATTCTTTATCAATTGGACCCATGAAGAAGAATAGGTCTTGAAAATTGGACCTTCATCAATCGTTCCCGGAGTTACATAAGAGGCGGGATCGCTCACAGGGGAAGATCCTTAAAGAGAGGGCATTCTAAAATCGATTAGCATTCCAACTCGCTCGCGGGGAGAAGAGATTCTTCTTAGAGCAATGCTCGTGCTGAAAACAACAGTCAAGAAGGAACTGCTGGAGCACATCCGGGAGTGTGATACTAAAAAATCAACCTGGGATACGCTGGCAACACTTATTTCCATTCTTAATTCTGGCAAAAGGCCATGAATGAGGAAATCTTAGCACTAAAGGAGAACCAGGACCTAGTTCCCAAGCCAGAAGAGGTAAAGCCCATTTCATGCAAATGGGTATACAAGCTAAAAACTCGAGCTGATGATGGACAAGTCATTGGTGTTCCTCGGTTATAAGTCCAAAAAGACACTCTTTGTGCAGGTTGTCAGTTCAGTATGGCAAAGCTCATCGATTGCCATACACAGAAAGCAAGTATCCGGCCAACTTATAGATGCAGGGCTCGCTCCCTCCGCAACTAAAGAATGCTCTGCCATTCCATTTTTTCCTGGAAACCGAACGAAAGCTTAACAACTTTCTTTTGAGGATTAAATAAACCCACCTTTCCTTTCGACCTCGCTCGAAGGTCTAGTATCTACTCTTACTATATATAGTAATATAGTAGCCGTCCAATCAACTAATTTCACAGCAAGAAAGCTCTTACCTAGTCAGATAGGCAGGGAAGAACGAAGAAAAAAATGGAGCGAGAAATCTCCGACTCTCAAATCTTGGCTTGTTTAAAAACAAACCTAGGTTATGGATAGCTCGCAATTTGGGGAAGACAAGACGGACGAATGGTGTTAAAGGGATTAGAAGGAGCGGGAGAAAGACAGATGTGTTGAGAAAGCCCCATAACTCTCTACCGAGACCGAGGGTAAATCAACACTATAAAACCTGGGTTGTCACTGTTTAAGTTCCTTCCGTTGAGTGAGAGCTTGACCCACGGGTTCTACCCTATTTTGTAGTGGCCGAGAGAAAACTCTAATGTTTTGGTATAGAGACTCTTACGTGAAAGGTATGATCTGCTTAGGCCTTTATCGTCTATTCAAGATGACGCGACATCGGTACTTATACCATCTACTGCTTTGGCTACGGGGGCGACTCTGATCTTCACGTTACGAGGGAGAACCATGACCCAATTGGTGTTTGGGAAAGAGTACGGCATTTTCTTTCAAGTGGGAAGATTGATAGATATAAAGCAAGGTTAGTGGCAAGAGGATTCACACAAACCAAAGGAATAGATTATGACGAGACCTTTGCAACTTTATAGTCAGTCATTTAAGACCTTTTGAAGCTGTTCCCTTTCTCTCAAAGCAAGAACCTCTTTTGCTTCAGCAGCTTATTTTTCGCCTTCTTGGTAGTTTTTGCACCATTCTTCAACTTTCATCAACTGAGGCAAACAAGCCCTTTTTTTGTCTGGAGAAAGGGAAGGTCTTGTAGTTTAATAATCCTTGGCAGGGGCTTCATTCTCTGGAATTGGACTCTGATGAGAAGTTTCATCCAGAGGAGAAGACTCTTCGTCCTCTTCACTAGCTTCTTGAGAGCTTGGGTAATTTTGCTCAGTAGCTCCAGCTTTCTCAGTCTCAGGGTTTGACTTTCCCTCCTCACCTCAGTAGGCTCTGGTTCAGCTTCAGCCAGCTCACTTTCTCCCTCACTTACCTGCATAATCCCTAAAAGCTTCATTGAAATAACGATTGCTTTCTTTTTATATGCTTACTCTATATGTTAGCTCGCTCTTTATCCTCAATCCTCACTATCTCGAGTCCCAGAATAAAGCATATTCTTCGCTCGTTAAAAGTAGTCCATTCTTCTAAAGCGCTCAAGCAGGGACATCCTGAAACTAAGGATACGATCCTACGCCTACCAAAAAGAGGGACATTTCTTCCCTACCGGTCGCTGAAAGAATAGCCCTTGAAGAACTCAGCACTCCTGGGAAGCAACTAAATAATCCTATACTTGCTTGTCTCTTCCTTAAAAAGGAAGTCGATAAGGGCTACTAATACTCACATGGATCTGAGTGCTTATCGCTTCCTTGCTTGCTGATGCGCTGCTTCGTTCATTAAGCCATGGAACCTTTCTTCCTATTATATTAACCCCAACTTTTTCTTATCCTCTCTTGACTCGCTAAGCTATCACTTCCGGAGATCCCTCTCCCTCCCGGGAAACATTCTACTCGCTTCCAGGTCGAAGAAAAAAGTAGAGACAGACCTTGTTACCTGATTGGTAACGTGCTAGCCCTTATTAGCTTGCCTATAGAGATCCCACTTCTTCCTATAGCTTTAACAAGCTATAATTCGATCTTGTTTACTCGCTACTTGATCTCTTTTTTCACTGGATTCCCCACTCTAAGGGAAGTGAGCCGAGGAAAGGCAGTGAAGGTTCGACTCCGTTCGGGTGAGTGAAAGCCCTGGGTTGCGTAGAGAAAGGATAATGGAATTTTGAAGCCAAAAAGACCGACTTTCACTTTCCTCAAAACACCACACCCAGCAACTCCCTGTCTTGCCCCTTTTCCACCGTAGACAAGACGCGCAATGGTTCGTCAGGAGCGAAGAGTTCGGTGCGAGGTCAGTAAAGCTACGCTCATTTATGATCCACTGATCGAGAATCCGAATGAACTGGGACACCCGGACCTTTTGCGGAAGCAAACCCTGCGTTTCCATACGAAATTCCTTTAGTTGCATGCTCGGGTTCCAGAAGGTATTTCTCTTGCCTCGGCTTCGCCTTTGAAATCGGAGACTGTTCCAATTGCCTACTGAGATAGGCAAGCGGGGGGAGAACTAGGCGTATCTTACTAGGCAAAGACGGGTGGATAGCTCGCGGGTGGGATTGACGGGATAGATCACTATTGCAGAAGGAGGTAGAATCGGGGGAAGAATTATGGCTAGAAAGGTCCTCGCCCTCTTAGGCACATGGTTCTAAAGATTCAATCTCAAAGCGGTACTGTACTAAAGATTAGGCAGAAGCGGAACTAGAACTATAATTCTTCGCCCCTCCTCTTCTATATTTACTGCTGATGGGACTGCCTTATCTCTTTCCTCTGTTGGTAATATGTTTTCTTCATGTTCTTCTCTTAGTCTTTCGTTGACTGGAGTCTTTCATGTTCCACGGCTTGTTACCTAATTCGGATGAAGAAGACTCTTGCAACTTATTATCCTTTCGGATAAGAAGAATAGGTTGTCTATTTTCAATATTGGAAAAGGCCTTCAGGATACATCAAATTTTTGAAAAAAATTATTCAACTTTCCA